GTGTTGTTGTTTTTGAATGGTGTTTGTATTTTTGTTTGATTTTTTCATGAGGGGTAAGAGGTAGGGAGGTTTCATTTAAATTTGTGTGAAAGAATAAAAGAAAAATGGTATGGTGGATGGTTGATGAAAGAATTGATACGATTGTAGGGAGTTGCAGTTAATTTTTTGTGTAAACGAATGAAAAAATTGACAAGATAAAAAGAATGGATGAAAAAATACGAGTTTAGCTGGAAGTCCCAAGAGATTGTAAATATAATAGCTATGTCCGGTGACCATTGCATTAATCAGTGCCTGGTAAGGGATAAAGCGCGGGGGCCATGAATGGGGTCAAAGTGCATCAGTGTCAAGTTTGAGACGAACTTATCCTTCAACCATGACACTTAGGGGGCGCTCTGGGCGGTACGCAGCTCGGTAGTCATGTGATGGACATGTCAAGAGGAAGATAACTCCTGCTACGCACTGGAAGGGTTTATTGAAAGGACCCCTAAAAGAAACAAAGAGGAAAGGAGGGGAAATGCCGCGATAACGAAAGGAAAGGGAGGAGTATTCATCCCCCAGCACTTGTATCTGTGAAGAGCAAGGAGTTAGGAGGTATCAGGTAATGGACCTGAAGTTACCACGGGTGGCGCAAAAGAGCAAGTTGGGCTTCGAGGGTAAGAGGGAAAGTATGCCCCTGAAGACAATAACCGAAAGGGGAGCAGACGTTGAGTAGCTCGGTTCTCGTGAGGATCACGATCAATAGATAACCAGGTTCTCTGGCTTGGGAGTGCTTGAAAGCTGTTGGAGAGGGATATGTTTTAGGAGGTGGGCGAATAGTATGACTAGGAGCATTCAAAGGTGTACTGTGACATTCACCCGTGTGCTGGGAGGTAGGTGTTAAGCACGGTTAAGCAGGTTCGATCTCATGTGACGCTTGTAGTGAAATGAGGGAGGATCACTTGGGTGAGGGGTACTTGGGGGAGAAATGGGGGGGAGGATTGACCCTTGGAACATTATCTCATGGGGTGAAATGTTTGGGTTGAGGGGGGAAGAGAGGTTGGGATTAAGGGTGGAAGATCCTACATTGACTTAATGCCTGATGGGGTATATAAGTGTAATGCAAAGTACCACATACCTTAATTCGCACTAGAAAATAATGTGCGGGGGGGAAGGGGGGGGTCGTTCCTGTAGTTAAATTTCTGTTAACGAGAGCTTTTCAGGCTTTAGATCCTGGAGAAAGACCGGGCGGGAACTTATGATGAAGTTTGTCTTATTATTGAGCTTATTTTTCGCTTTGGGTGGATTGGCGGTTTCGTCTAATCCTTCTCCGTATTATGGGGTGGTTGGGTTGGTTGTGGCGTCTATTGCTGGGTGTGGGTGATTGGTGAGCTTGGGGGTTTCATTTGTGTCATTGGTATTGGTCATGGTATATTTAGGGGGGATGTTGGTCGTGTTTGTTTATTCAGTGTCATTGGCGGCGGATCCCTATCCTGAAGCTTGGGGGGATTGAGGGGTTGTTGGGTACGGGCTTGGGATGGGGTTGGTTGTGGTAGTGGGGGTTGTTCTGAGTGGGGTGTATGGGGCTTTAGTGGATGCGGGGACGGTAAATAATGTGGGTCTAGCGTTGGTTCGGTTAGATTTTGGTGGTGTGGCGATGTTTTATTCATGGGGTGCGGGTCTGTTTTTGGTTGGCGGATGGGGATTGTTGTTAACTCTGTTTGTGGTGTTAGAGCTTGTGCGGGGGTTATCTCGGGGGGCAATTCGGGCTGTTTAGGGAGTTCAGAAAGTAGTTTAACTAAAATGCCAGCTTTGGGAGTTGGTGATAAGGGCGAAATCCCCTTCTTTTTGAAAGCGGGCCGGCCGAAAAATTAATTGGTAGGGAGGTTTCATTTAAATTTGTGTGAAAGAATAAAAGAAAAATGGTATGGTGGATGGTTGATGAAAGAATTGATACGATTGTAGGGAGTTGCAGTTAATTTTTTGTGTAAACGAATGAAAAAATTGACAAGATAAAAAGAATGGATGAAAAAATACGAGTTTAGCTGGAAGTCCCAAGAGATTGTAAATATAATAGCTATGTCCGGTGACCATTGCATTAATCAGTGCCTGGTAAGGGATAAAGCGCGGGGGCCATGAATGGGGTCAAAGTGCATCAGTGTCAAGTTTGAGACGAACTTATCCTTCAACCATGACACTTAGGGGGGCGCTCTGGGCGGTACGCAGCTCGGTAGTCATGTGATGGACATGTCAAGAGGAAGATAACTCCTGCTACGCACTGGAAGGGTTTATTGAAAGGACCCCTAAAAGAAACAAAGAGGAAAGGAGGGGAAATGCCGCGATAACGAAAGGAAGGGAGGAGTATTCATCCCCCAGCACTTGTATCTGTGAAGAGCAAGGAGTTAGGAGGTATCAGGTAATGGACCTGAAGTTACCACGGGTGGCGCAAAAGAGCAAGTTGGGCTTCGAGGGTAAGAGGGAAAGTATGCCCCTGAAGACAATAACCGAAAGGGGAGCAGACGTTGAGTAGCTCGGTTCTCGTGAGGATCACGATCAATAGATAACCAGGTTCTCTGGCTTGGGAGTGCTTGAAAGCTGTTGGAGAGGGATATGTTTTAGGAGGTGGGCGAATAGTATGACTAGGAGCATTCAAAGGTGTACTGTGACATTCACCCGTGTGCTGGGAGGTAGGTGTTAAGCACGGTTAAGCAGGTTCGATCTCATGTGACGCTTGTAGTGAAATGAGGGAGGATCACTTGGGTGAGGGGTTTTTGGGGGGAAAAAGGGGGGGGGGGTTTCCCCTTGGAACCTTTTTTTCGGGGGGAAAAATTTTGGGTTTGGGGGGGAAAGAGGGTTGGGATTTTGGGGGAAATTTCCCCCTTGATTTAAACCCGGGGGGGGTTATAAAGGTTAAACAAAAAGTACCACATACCTTGGACTATATGAAAAAGGCCTGTGGGGGGGAAGGGGGGGGCCTTTTATGGGGGGGGGTAACTCTAAGAAGGGGTGTAATCTTCAATCTTTGGCTTACAAGACCAATGTTTTTATAAACTATTAGAGTTGATTATAGTTTGAGTAGTTTGTTTTCTAGGATGGAGACAAGGGGGAAGAGGACTAGGATGATTGTGAAGTAGGAGATTGAGGCTAGTTGTCCAATGATGATGAAGGGGTGTTCAACTGGCTGGCTGCCTACTCAAGTGAGGATTAGGAGGTTGGCTACTAGTGTTCAGAAGAGGATTTGTGACAGAGGGCGGAAGGTTATTGAGCGTAATTTGGATGTGTGTAGTAGTGGGATAAGGAATAGTACTAGGACTGAGGCGGCTAGGGCGAGTACACCACCTAGTTTATTTGGGATGGATCGAAGGATTGCGTAGGCGAATAGGAAGTATCATTCGGGCTTGATGTGTGGTGGGGTGGCTAGGGGATTGGCGGGCGTGAAATTTTCTGGGTCGCCTAGCAGGTTAGGGGCGAATAGAGCTAGGGTGGCTAGAGGGACGAACATGAGCACGAATCCTAGGATGTCTTTGATGGAGTAGTAGGGGTGGAATGGAATTTTATCGCAGTCTGAGGGAATTCCTAGGGGGTTGTTTGATCCCGTGTCATGGAGGAAGGTGAGATGCACTAGTGTGAGTCCTGCGATGACGAATGGTAGGAGGAAGTGGATTGCAAAGAATCGAGTTAAAGTTGGATTGTCTACTGAGAATCCTCCTCATAGTCATTCTACTAGGGTTTGTCCGATGTACGGGATTGCTGAGAATAGGTTTGTGATTACTGTGGCTCCTCAGAATGATATCTGGCCTCAGGGTAGGACGTAACCTACGAAGGCAGTGGCTATGAGTGCTAGTAGAAGTACGACTCCAACGTTTCATGTTTCTTTGTTCAGGTAGGAGCCGTAGTAAAGTCCTCGGCCGATGTGGAAGTAGATGCAGATGAAGAAGAATGAAGCCCCGTTTGCGTGTAGGTTTCGGATTAGTCAGCCAAATTGGACGTTTCGGCATATGTGGGCGACGGATTCGAAGGCTAGGCTGGTGTCGGCTGTGTAATGTATGGCTAACAGTAAGCCTGTGATGATTTGCGTGATTAGGCAGATGCCTAGGAGGGATCCAAAATTTCATCAGGTTGAAATGTTGGATGGGGTTGGAAGGTCGATTAAGGAGTCGTTGATGATTTTTAGTAATGGGTGATTTTTACGAAGATTGGGTGCCATTGGGGGGGGGTCTGTGTATGGATGTTAGGAGAATAAGGATCGATAAGGCGAAAGCTCCTAAGTAGGCTTTGATTAGTCCGGAGTGTAGGGAGGTGGCAGCTTTGGCCATTATTGACTGTGAGTTAGCTAGGCCTTCTGGGCCTAATAGTTTAAATCAGGAGAGGTCTACGAGGTGGGAGGCGATGTTTTGCCCTCCAGTTAGGATGTTTGTTGTGTTGAGTCGATGTACTAGGGGGTTAAAGTATCCTAGGGAGATGGAGAAGTTGTATAGTGGAGTTTGTTTTGTGAGGATGAGGGTTTGGGTTAATTTTGTTAGTTCTAGTGCGATGGCGATTCCTAAGGCTGTGACTAGTAGGGCTGTGATTTTGATTGAAAGGGGTATGGTTATGGGTGGTGTTTTTGTAGGAGGGATGTAGGAAGTAATGAGGAGTCCTGCTGTGATGCTTCCTAGGGCGAGTCGGGTAATTGGGGAGGTTACTAGGGGGTTGTTTTCATTTATTGGTGTGAGGGGAGGGATCCGCGTGAATCCAGTTTGTACTAGTACGATTATGCGGATGGTATAGACTGCGGTGAAGGATGTGGCTAGTAGGGTTAGGATAAGGGCCCAGGTGTTTAGGTAGGAGGTGTTTAGGCTTTCGATGATTTGGTCTTTTGAGTAGAAGCCTGCAAGGAAGGGGGTTCCTATTAGAGCGAGGTTGCCAATGGTTAAACATGAGGTAGTTGTTGGTAACATTTTTTGCAGGCCGCCCATTTTTCGGATATCTTGTTCTCCGTTGAGACTGTGAATGATAGAGCCGGAGCATAGGAACAGTATAGCTTTGAAGAATGCGTGGGTTGAAATGTGGAGAAAAGCTAGTTGTGGGAGGTTTAATCCAATAGTTACTATTATTAGCCCTAGTTGGCTTGAAGTGGAAAAAGCAATGATTTTCTTGATATCATTTTGGGTTAGGGCACATGTAGCTGCAAATAGGGTGGAAATGGCACCTAGGCAGAGGCAGAGGGTTAGGGCAGTTTGGTTGTTGCTGATAGGGGGGTGGGTTCGGATGAGTAAGAAGATCCCGGCGACTACTATAGTGCTAGAGTGCAGTAGTGCGGATACGGGGGTTGGGCCTTCTATGGCGGCTGGAAGTCATGGGTGAAGGCCGAATTGGGCGGACTTACCCGTTGCGGCTAGGATGAGGCCTAGAAGGGGGAGGGTGGGGGTTTGGTGTGGAGAAGAGAGTTGTTGGATTTCTCAGGTGTTTGTGGAGTAGGCTAGTCAGGCTATGCAGAGAATTAGGCCGACGTCTCCGACTCGGTTGTATAGTACGGCTTGAAGGGCGGCAGTATTGGCTTCTGCTCGGCCGTGTCATCAGCTGATTAGAAGGAAGGATATAATCCCAACTCCTTCTCAACCGATGAACAGAACGAATAGGTTGTTAGCGATAATTAGGATGAGTATCGCGATTAGGAAGAGTAGGAGGTAGGTGAAGAATTTTGTAATGTAGGGGTCTGAGGCTATGTATCATGTTGCGAATTGTAGGATGGATCATGACACGAATAGGGCAATTGGAAAGAATGTGAGGGAGTAAAAATCTATTTTTAGGCTGATGGGGATTTTGAAGTTTATAATGAATTTTCATTCTCATAGAGTTACGAGACATTCTGTTCCTGAGTAGATGTGAATTATTATCGGAACCAGGCTGATCAAGAAAGAGGCTTTTACTGTGTTTGTGATGATGGTTGGGGTGTTTTTGAGGTTGTCTGATAGGAGAGGGAAGATGATAGGGGTGAAGAGGGTGGTTAGGGCGGTTAGTATGGAAGTGATTAGGACTAGTGAGAGGTCCATTACTTTCACTTGGATTTGCACCAAGATGAGTGGTTCCTAAGACCATTGGATTGCTATTATCCTTTGAAAGTAAGGGGGCTGAGGTTTTATACTCAGATGCAAGAATTAGCAGTTCTTGTTGGTTAAACCTCCCCTCGGCAGGTAAGAAGATTTTAACTTCTATTTTTAGAATCACAGTCTAACGTTTGGGTTAAAACTATACTTGCATATGGGGATACCGGAGATGAGGTCGGGTTTGAAGATGAGGAGGATCATGGGGATTATATGTAGGGCTATGAGGAGGTGTTCTCGCGTAGTGGAGTTTTGGATGGATGTGATATGAGATGGGAGTGCTCCTCGTTGTGTCATTATTAGTATGTATAGGGTGTAAGAGGCAGTTAGTAGGATTGCGGTTCCTGTTAGGAGGATGGTTAGTGAGGATCAGTTGAAGAGTGCGATTATAATGGTTAGTTCTGCTATGAGGTTGATTGTTGGGGGGAGTGCTATGTTTGTCAGGTTTGCTAGTAGTCATCAGGTGGCCATGAGTGGGAGGATGGGTTGAATGCCTCGTGTCAGTAGGAGGATTCGGCTATGTGTGCGCTCATAGCTGGTGTTGGCTAAGCAGAATAGTATTGAGGAGGTTAGTCCGTGTGAGATTATTAAAATTATTGCTCCTGAGATTGCCCATTGGGTTTGGATTATGGTTGCGGCGATGACTAGGCCTATGTGGCTGACAGAGGAGTAGGCGATTAGAGATTTCAGGTCTATTTGTCGTAGGCAGATAGCGCTGGTTATTAGTGCTCCTCATAGGGCGAGGGTGATGAATGGGTAGTGGAGGTTGTTTAGTGAGGGGTTTACTAGGGTGGTAAATCGTATAATACCGTAGCCTCCTAGTTTTAGTAGGAGGGCGGCTAGTAGTATGGAACCAGCGATTGGGGCTTCTACGTGTGCTTTGGGAAGTCATAGGTGTAGGCCGTACAGGGGGGCTTTGACCATGAAAGCGAGAAGTAGGGCTAGGCTAGCTATTAGGCCGGATCAGGAGGGGGTTATTGTGGGGTGTGAGAGTTTTAGTATTGGGAAGTATAGGGTTCCAATTTGATTTTGTAAGTGGAGGATAGCAATTAGTAGTGGGAGTGAACTGGCGAGTGTGTAGAATAGTAGGTAGATGCCAGCGTTTAGTCGTTCTGGTTGGCTGCCTCATCGGGTGATGAGGATTAGGGTGGGGATTAGGGTAGCTTCGAATGTAATATAGAAAAGTATGAGCTCTGAGGCTGAGAAGGCTAAGAGAAGGAATGGTTGGGCTAGGATTACTGTTGTAATGAAGATTCGTTTGCGGGAGGTGGGTTCTTGTTCTAGGTGGTTTTGGCTTGCTATGAGTATTAGGGGGAGGAGTCAGCATGACAGTACTAGCAGGGGAGAGGAGATTTGGTCGATGGCGGTTCAGGGGGTTAGGCCTTTGTTGGGGTAGTATGTGGGAACTAGTCATTGTAGGCTGAGAGTGGCGATTAGGAGGCTATACATTGTAGTGTTAGTTCATAGGTGTTTGCGGGGAGAGAGGAGGGTTAGGGGGAGGAGTATGATGGTTGGAATAATGATTTTTAGCATTGGAGTAGGTTGAAGTTGTGTAGGTGGTCGGAACCATGGGTGCGGGTGGAGGCTACGAGTAGGGCGAGTCCTGTGCCTGCTTCGCAAGCAGAGAAAGTGAGTATGAGAATGGGCAGAAGGGTGGGTGATGATGTCTGCGTCTGGATTGGTCATATTGATAGGGCGACGTACATGGATAGTATTATGCTTTCTAGACATAGTAAGGCTGAGACTAGGTGGGTTCGATGGAAGGCTAGGCCCAGGCTACTTAGGGTGAATGCTACGTAAAAGCTTAGGTGGAGTAGGGTCATAAAGAAAGTTATAGGGTGTGAGCTATAATCTGTTGAGCCGAAATCAACTGTCTTGGTTAGACTAACTTTCTTATTCTGCTCATTCTAACCCTCCTTGGATTCATTCGTATACTAGCCCTAGAGTGAGGAGGAGAATGAGGATGGAAGCTCATATTAGTGTGGTAGTGGGGTTTTGGAGTTGGGTAGCTCATGGGAGGGGGAGGAGGAGGGCAATTTCTAGGTCGAATAGCAGGAATAGGATGGCTACTAGGAAGAATCGAATTGAAAAGGGCAGCCGGGCGGAGCCTAGTGGGTCGAAACCGCATTCGTATGGTGATAGTTTTTCTGAGTCTGGGTTTATTTGGGCGATTCAGAAGTTTAGTGCGGTTAAGATGAGGCTTAGGGTCAGGGAGAGGGTGATTATGAATGTGATTATGTTCATTGCTCTTCTCTGGGGTTTAACCAGATTTTAAGGATTGGAAGTCGATTGTAATAGATATACTAGAAGAGCATGATCCTCATCAGTAGATAGTTATGTAGAGGAAGAGTCAGACGACGTCTACAAAGTGTCAGTATCAGGCTGCTGCCTCAAAGCCAAAGTGGTGGTTCGGTGTAAAGTGGTATTTCATTAGACGCAGGAGGCATACTAATAGGAATGTGGAGCCGATGATTACATGGAGGCCGTGGAATCCAGTGGCAACGAAGAAAGTAGAACCGTAAACGCTGTCTGCGATGGAAAATGGGGCTTCATAGTATTCTATGCCTTGGAGGCCAGTGAAGTAGAAGCCTAGGAGAATTGTGAGGGTGAGGGCGTGGATCGCTTGTTTTCGGCGTGCTTCTATGATGCTGTGGTGGGCTCATGTAACGGTAATTCCGGAGGCTAGGAGGATAGCGGTGTTTAGGAGGGGTACTTCTATTGGGTTTAAGGGTTTAATTCCTACAGGGGGTCATTGTCCTCCTAGTTCTGGGGTTGGGGCTAGGCTTGAGTGGAAGAAGGCTCAGAAGAAGCCTAGAAAGAAGAAAGCTTCGGATGTGATGAATAGGATTATTCCGTAGCGTAGGCCTTTTTGGACTGTGGGGGTGTGGTGTCCTTGGAACGTGCTTTCTCGTACAATGTCTCGTCATCATTGGAATATTACTAGAATAGTGGATAAAAGGCCAATGATTAGGAGGTAGGGGATATTGTAGTGGAATCATATCGTGAGGCCAGAAGTAGTGAGGAGAGCGGCGGCTGCTCCAAAAATAGGTCATGGGCTTGGGTCTACTATGTGATAGGAGTGTGCTTGGTGTGCCATTGTGTGGGTTAGATGTTTTCTTGAAGGTATAGGGTTAGTAGTAGTACGAAAACGTAGGCTTGGATTATAGCTACGGCAATTTCTAGGATTGTTAAAAGAAAGAGAACTAGGAAGGTTAGGAGGGAGACCACGGGTATTGTTGAAAAGAGGGCTACGGTGGCTGTTGAGATGAGTTGGATGAGGAGGTGGCCTGCTGTGAGGTTTGCTGTTAGGCGTACGCCTAATGCTAGGGGGCGGATGAGGAGGCTTGTGGTTTCAATTAGGATGAGGGCCGGGATTAGGGGGGTGGGGGTGCCTTCTGGTAGGAGGTGTCCCAGAGAGGTGGAGGGTTGGTTTCGTAGTCCTGTGAGAAGTGTGGCTAGTCATAGGGGGAAGGCCAGGGCCAGGTTTATAGATAGTTGAGTGGTTGGGGTAAAGGTGTAGGGTAGTAGGCCTAGCAGGTTAATTAGTAGCAGAAAGATTATTAGTGATGTGAGAATTAGTGCCCATTTGTGTCCTTTTTTGTTTAATGGGGTTATTAATTGTTTTGTAATCGAGTTAATGAGTCATAGTTGGATGGTTGATAGTCGGTTGGTAATTCATCGGTTGTCAAGGGAGGGTAGCAGTAAGGCTGGGAATGTTATTGAGATGAGGATTAAGGGGATTCCTAGTAGGGAGGGACTTGAGAATTGATCAAAGAAGCTTAGGTTCATGGTCAGGTTCAAGGGGTGGTGCTATAAGTTGTGGGGGTTTTGCTGGATGGAGGGTTTATGGACACGAAAGATAGGAGTTTAGGCTGGATGATTAGGGAGAATGTTAATCATGTGGAGAGCATGATAAAAAATCAAGGATTTGGATTTAGTTGTGGCATATCATTAAGGAGGGAGGTGAGCCCTCTTTCTCTAGCTTAAAAGGCTAGCGCTGTTCCATAGCTTCTTAACGGTTAGGATGTTGTTAGGGTGGATCAGCTTTCGAAGTTGGCGAGTGGGACAGCTTCTACTACGATAGGCATGAAACTGTGGTTTGCTCCGCAGATTTCTGAGCACTGGCCGTAGTACACTCCGGGCCGAGGGGTTAGGAATGAGGTTTGATTTAGACGTCCGGGAATTGCATCGGTTTTTACACCTAGGCTGGGGACAGCTCATGAGTGCAGTACATCGTCGGCGGTGACGATGACTCGGATAGTAGAGTCTGTTGGGACAATTACTCGATGGTCTACTTCTAGAAGTCGGAAATGTCCTAGTGGGAGTTCTGTTGTTGGTGTTATGTAAGAGTCGAATGTGAGGTCTTTGAGGTCGGTGTACTCGTAGGTTCAGTATCATTGATGGCCGATGGCCTTTAGGGTGAGGTCTGGTTGGTTGATTTCATCTATCATGTACAGGATTCGTAGGGATGGGAGGGCAAGGGTGATTAATACGGCAGCCGGGAGGATTGTTCAGATTAGTTCGATTGCCTGTGCGTCAACTGTGTTTGATGAGAGTTTCTGCGTGAGCATGATAGTTAGGAGGTAGAGGACTAGGCTGCAGATAGCTAAGGCGACCATTAGGGCGTGGTCGTGAAATTGTACGAGTTCTTCTATAATAGGGGATGAAGCGTCTTGAAATCCGAATTGTGAGTGGTTGGCCATATTTAGGTGTTGAGATGTACAGGGGTTTCACTTGTAATTTAGCCTTGACAAGGCTATGTAATTGTTTTACTAACATCTCTTTTAATGAGAAAGAAGCATAGGTGGTTTATGCGGTTGGCTTGAAACCAACATATGGGGGTTCGACTCCTTCCTTTCTTGTACTTGGACAAAGGCAGGTTCTTCGAAAGTGTGGAATGGGGGTGGGCAGCCGTGTATTCATTCAATGTTTGTGCTTGTTATGTCTGGTTGTAGGACTTTGCGTTTGGATGCGAAAGCTTCTCAGATGATGAATGCTAGTATGATTACGGCTGTTAGGGAGATTAGTGAGCCTACGGAGGAAATAGTGTTTCATAGTGTGTAGGCATCTGGATAGTCTGAGTAGCGTCGTGGCATGCCAGCTAGGCCTAGAAAGTGTTGTGGGAAGAAGGTGAGGTTAACACCTACGAATATTACTCCGAAATGGATTTTAGCTCATGTGGAGTGAAGCGTGTATCCGGTGAATAGCGGGAATCAGTGTGTGAAGCCTGCTAAGATGGCGAATACTGCTCCTATTGATAGGACGTAGTGGAAATGGGCTACTACATAGTAGGTGTCGTGTAGGGCGATATCTAGGGAGGAGTTTGCCAGTACGATGCCTGTTAGCCCTCCAATAGTAAATAGGAAGATGAAGCCTAGTGCTCATAGTATAGGTGGGTCTCATTTGATAATTCCTCCGTGTAGTGTTGCTAGTCAGCTGAATACTTTAATGCCGGTGGGGATTGCAATAATTATTGTAGCGGATGTGAAGTATGCTCGGGTGTCTACGTCCATGCCTACAGTGAATATGTGGTGGGCTCATACAATAAAGCCTAGGAATCCGATAGAGAGCATGGCTCACACCATTCCTATGTAGCCGAATGGTTCTTTTTTTCCTGCGTAGTAGGCTACGACATGTGAAATGATCCCAAATCCTGGGAGGATTAAGATGTACACTTCTGGGTGGCCGAAGAATCAGAATAGGTGTTGGTAGAGTACAGGGTCTCCTCCTCCTGCTGGGTCGAAGAAGGTGGTGTTTAGATTGCGGTCTGTGAGTAGTATTGTGATTCCTGCAGCGAGTACTGGAAGGGATAGAAGGAGTAGGACTGCGGTGATCAGTACGGATCATACGAATAGGGGGGTTTGGTATTGTGATAGGGCTGGGGGTTTTATGTTAATTGCGGTTGTAATGAAGTTAATTGCGCCTAGGATGGATGAGATTCCTGCTAGATGTAGGGAGAAGATAGCTAAATCTACTGAGGCGCCCGCGTGGGCCAGGTTGCCGGCTAAAGGGGGATATACAGTTCAACCGGTCCCTGCTCCTGCTTCTACTGTGGAAGATGCTAGTAGTAGGAGGAAAGATGGGGGAAGGAGCCAGAAGCTCATATTGTTCATTCGGGGGAATGCTATGTCGGGGGCTCCGATTATTAGAGGGACTAGTCAGTTTCCGAATCCTCCGATCATGATTGGTATTACTATGAAGAAGATTATTACAAAGGCATGGGCTGTGACGATTACGTTGTAGACTTGGTCGTCTCCCAAGAGGGCTCCGGGTTGGCCTAGTTCTGCTCGGATAAGCAGGCTTAGGGCGGTACCTACTATTCCGGCTCATGCGCCGAAGATTAAATAGAGGGTACCGATGTCTTTGTGGTTGGTCGAGAATAATCATCGGTTAATGAATGTCACAGGTAAGATGGCTGAGTGTGTAAGCGTTAGGCTGTAGTCCTTTTTACAGAGGTTCAATTCCTCTTCTTATCGGCCTTGTAGTGAAGTTCATGGTGGGTTGCAAGCTCATCGATGTGCATTAACCTGCGCCGAGGTCTGTAGGCAGAAGCCTGTTGGTTGGGGCATGTAGCTGTTAACTACACTTTTATGGGATCGAGGCCCATCTGTCTAGGGTTAAGGAAAGGTCCTAGCTTAATTAAAGTGCCTGGGTTGCATTCAGGAGATGCAGGGTAGTGTCCTGCGGGTCTTAGCAGAAACTAAGAGGGTTTAACTCTTGTTTAAGGCTTTGAAGGCCTTCGGTTTAAGTAATCCTAAGTTTCTTAGATAATGGTTGAAATTATGGGAGAAATGGGGAGGAGCATTGTCGATATGGTGATTAAGATGGCGATTATGGCGCTGACTGGCTTATTAGTCCGTCACTGTTTTATGTGGTTTGTGGTGTGAGGTGGGAGTGTGATTGTGGCGCAGTATGCGAGGCGGAGGTAGAAGAATAGGCCTAGTAGGGATAGTATCGAGATTGTTACTGCAGCTGTGATTATGTCTTGTTTGGTTAGTTCTTGGATAATGAGTCATTTTGGCAGGAAGCCTGTTAGAGGAGGGAGTCCGGCAAGGGATAATAGGGTTAGGAAGAGTATTGCGCTTAGTGCAGGGGTTTTTGTCCATGTGGTTATTAGGGTTGATAGTTTTAGGGTCTTAAATGAGTTGAGGGTGAGGAATACAGCTGCGGTTATTAGCGTGTAGAGATAGAAATTTAGTAGTGTAAGCTTAGGGCTGTAGGAGATGATAATGGTTATTCAGCCTAGGTGTGAGATAGAGGAAAATGCCAGGATTTTTCGGATTTGGGTTTGATTGAGGCCTATTCATCCTCCTAGGGCTGCTGAGAGGATGGCTATGAGTACCAGCAATGTTTGGTTTAGTGAGGGGGATGTTATGAAAAAGAGGGTGATTGGCGGGAATTTTATGACCGTAGATAGGAGGAGGCCGGTAGTGAGGGGGGATCCTTGGAGTACTTCGGGGAATCAGAAGTGGAATGGAACTAGTCCTAGTTTTATTGCGATGGCTGAAGTTAAGATCAGGCAGGACGTTGGGTGAGTTAGTTGGGTAATGTCTCATTGACCGGTATGTCATGCATTGGTCATGCTGGAGAATAGTACTAGGGTGGAGGCAGCTGCTTGGGTTAGGAAATATTTAGTTGCAGCTTCGATGGCTCGAGGGTGGTGGGATTTTGAAATTAGAGGGAGGATGGCAAGGGTGTTGATTTCTAGCCCAGCTCAGGCTATGATTCAATGGTTGCTAGAAATTGTGATGGTTGTGCCTAAGAGTAGGCTGGTGGTGAAAATTAGTTTTGCTTGGGGGGTCATTAGCAGGGGAAGGAGTTGAACCATCATTTTCGGGGTATGGGCCCGATAGCTTGTTTAGCTGACCCTACTAGAAAATAATATAAGGGGAGTATGGAGGGTTTTGATTCCTCCAGTGCAGGTTCAATTCCTGCTTTTCTAAGGTTCGTAGGAAATGAGAGGGTTGGTATACCTCCATGTTCACTTTATCATAGTGACCCTATGTTCAGGCACATTTCCTTTTGGGGTTCTTAGGTATGGTGGTAGTCCTGCGTAGCAGATTGGTATGCTAGTGTGTCAGAGGCATAGGGCTAGTGTGAGGGGTAAGAAGTTTTTTCATAGAAGGTGTATTAGTTGGTCATATCGGAATCGTGGATAAGATGCACGGATCCATAGGAACCCTGCTGAGAGGAGTAGGACTTTTGTGGCTAGTACTAGGGGGAACAGTTCTTGGGGCAGGTCGAATAGGCTGGGGTTGAAGAATAGGATGGCGGTGAGTGTGTTTATTAGTATAATGTTGGCATATTCGGCTAGGAAGAAGAGGGCGAATGGGCCTGCAGCATATTCTACGTTGAAGCCGGAAACTAGTTCGGATTCCCCTTCTGTTAGGTCGAATGGGGCGCGGTTTGTTTCGGCAAGTGTAGAGACATATCATATTATGGCTAGGGGTCAGCAGGAGAAAATAAGGTAGAGCGGTTCTTGGGCGACTGCAAGGGTACTGAGAGTGTAGTTGCCAGTTAGTAGGATGATGGATAGAAGGATGATTGCTAGGGTGACTTCGTAGGAAATGGTTTGTGCGACAGCACGGAGGGCGCCGATTAATGCGTATTTTGAATTGGATGCTCAGCCGGACCATAAAATGGAGTAGACCGCTAGGCTGGATATAGCTAGTAGGAAGAGCAGACCTAGGTTGAGGTCTGCAAGCGGGAAGGGCAGGGGTAGTGGGGTTCAGATTGAGATTGCGAGGAGGAGGGCTAGAATAGGGGTTATGATGAATAGAATGGGGGAAGATGTTGATGGGCGAATTGGCTCTTTGATAAAGAGCTTTACTCCGTCGGCCAAGGGTTGGAGGAGGCCGAATGGTCCGACAATATTTGGGCCTTTTCGGCCTTGCATGTAGCTTAGGATTTTGCGTTCTACTAGTGTGAGGAAGGCTACTGCGATTAGGATGGGCAGTGCATAGGAGAGGGCTATGATGAGATTGATTAGGAGGGGATATTTGGTCATTAGGGTACGGTGAAGCTAGGGAGAGGATTTGAACCTCTGATTTAAAGGACTTAAGCCTTTTGCATTTGCCGAGCTCTGCCACGCTAGCTAGTCCTTTTCTAGGACGTGGGGGGAAGTGATAGCCTTTCGTAATTTAGTTGGTTTCATTACTTAAGGCGAAGGCTTGCTTGTGGTATTGGCCTCGCTTTTCCTATCCTTTCGTACTGGGAAGAGCTCATCATAGATAGAAACCGACCTGGATTGCTCCGGTCTGAACTCAGATCACGTAGGACTGTTAATCGTTGAACAAACGAACCCTTAGTAGCGGCTGCACCACTAGGATGTCCTGATCCAACATCGAGGTCGTAAACCTCCCCGTCGATATGGACTCTTGGAGGAGATTGCGCTGTTATCCCTGGGGTAGCTTGGTCCATTGCTCAATTATATTGGATCTGGTTGCTATTAGCACGTTGAGAGGTCGCTCTTAGTCTAGAGGTGTGGTCCAAGATTTGGAGGTTTTGTTTTGCTCCAAGGTCGCCCCAACCGAAAAAGTGCAAGCCAGTAGCCCGTTAAGGTAGTGCGCCCGGGGTGGGTTGGTATGTAATTTGGGGTGGCTGCTGCTTTTGAAGTTCCACAGGGTCTTCTCGTCTTATGGGTGCATCCCTGCTTTTGTACAGGGAGATCAATTTCACCGATCGCCTGTAAGAGACAGTTAAGACCTCGTTTAGCCATTCATACAAGTCCCGATTTATGGGACAATTGATTGCGCTACCTTTGCACGGTTAGGATACCGCGGCCGTTGAACAATGTCACCGGGCAGGCATCACCTTCAATACTTGTCTATTGGTTTGCTGAAGGCTATGTTTTTGGTAAACAGTCGGGCCCTGACGGTTTGCCTAGTTCCTTTTACAGGTTTTAATCTTTCTTAGATGACGCTCCTTTGTCGGGTTAACAAGATGGTTAATACTCTGCTTGTTTGATTTGTCGTATATTGGGTACTTGTTAATAATGTACGGATGTAAGCTCGCGTCGAAGAGGGAGAACCCTGGTTACTCATTCTAGCATTAATTCTCCTATTGATTATAGGTTAGCCTGTTAATGGGGAGGGAGTCATATAGTTTTTATATTTTTGGGTATAGAGCTTTAACGCACTCTTTGTTGATGGCTGCTTGAGGGCCCACAGGAATTTTGTATGGGGGTTATTTATCCGCTCGTGGAGATTGTATTCTTTTTTAAAGGAACTGTACCTCCTTTAAATAGCCCTTAATTCGCTTCATTAGGGTTCTGTTTCCTTGGAGAAGAATTAAGAGTGAACTTAGATTCGTTTCACAGGCAACCAGCTATCACCCAGCTCGGTTGGCTTTTCACCTCTACCAACAAGTCATCCCACTCTTTTGCCACAGAGACGGGTTCGCTCACGATAGCTGCTCATAGGTAGCTCGCTTGGGTTTCGGGGTGGCAAACTTAAATTCATTTTGCTTGGTTTTTCTTGCTAGACCATGATGCAAAAGGTACAAGGGTTGATCTTTGCTGTTTATAGCTTAGGGTTTTTCACTTCTATTTCATCTTTCCCTTACGGTACGTGGTCTCTATCGCTCCAATGGTGTCTTTTCTATCGCCTATACTGGGACTAGCAAATGCTTTGGTTGAGTGTTGTGAGTAGCTTTGTTATTCTGTGTCATGTAGGTTGGGCTAGAGTTTGGCATCAAGACGACCTGGGATAAGCAGATATTTTTCAGGTGTAAGCTGAATGCTTTGTTTAAGCTACGTCTTGGTGTCCTAAGTGCACCTTCCGGTACACTTACCTTGTTACGACTTACCTCCTCTTTGGCTGTGTTGGCTTATTATTTATGGGGGGGAGGGGGCGCTTTTGAGGAGGGTGACGGGCGGTATGTACGCGCTCCAGAGCCGGCTTAAAGAGGGCTCGCTAATCCCTCTTTACTGCTAAATCCGCCTTCTAGGTACAGTTTCATGTGCCTTTGCCGTTATGTTCTAATTTAGAAAATGTAGCCCATTGCTTCCATCCCATGGGCTATACCTTGACCTGTCTTATTAGCGTGGTGTGGCTATTGCGTCCACTGTTGGGCCTTCATGGTGGGTGGGCTGGAGACGGCGGTATATAGGCTGTTTTTGGCAAGGGATGGTCAGGTATATCGTGGATCATCGATTACAGAACAGGCTCCTCTAGGTGGGTTTGGAGCACCGCCAAGTCCTTAGAGTTTTAAGCGTTTGTGCTCGTAGTTCTCGGGCGGATGCTCCGGTTAGATCGAGCATCAAGATTTAGGGCCAGGCATAGTGGGGTATCTAATCCCAGTTTGGGTCCTGGCTTTCGTGGCTTCAATTGATCGTTGGTCTAAGATTTTCTTTGAATAGTGGCCTTATGACGCATCTTGGGCTTGTGACAACTCAGTTGCTTTTTAATCTTAGCTACTTGGATAACATGCTACCACTCTTTACGCCGTTATAATGTTAATTTGGGTCTCCTGTATGACCGCGGTGGCTGGCACAGGATTTACCGACCCTTAGATTGCTATGACTAAGTCAAGTTTACACTCATTGCTTAATATTAATTACTGCTGAATGCCCGTGGGGGTGTGGCAATTGCTAGGCGTCTTGGGCTACGGTTGAGAAGGGTGTGCCTGATGCCCGCTCCTATCGACCTAAGAACTAGGGTACCTAGGGCATCTACACTGGATTGCGGATACTTGCATGTATAAATCTAGCAACAACCAACAGTAAGGTTAGGACTAAGTCTTTTGTCCTTGGGTGGGTGTGACAGCCGTCTTGGCATCTTCAGTGCCATGCTTTGTGTAAGCTACAAGGAC